GTATGGGGCTTACGCGGTGGTTGGAACAAAGACACATTTTTTTGTTGTGAATTCAAATGTGGCAGATAGATAAGGACATATATCTGCAAGGCCCGATCAATAGTTCAAGTCACACACTCCCATAATCCATTTTATCTTCGGAAAATTCACTTCAACTATGAGTGTCAAAAAAATAATACATTTTTGTAGAGTTGAAGAGAAATATCCCAATACATGTCTTATTTTTTTTTTTTCAATAATCCATATTTGTAGCAATGAAATACTAGTGTTCCTACCCCAAGTGATAGATGATTGATTACAAGATGGTATATATTCTTTATAAAGGACCAGAAATACCTTGCTTACGTATCATTGGGAAGTGCATTAACATAAATACGGCGGTAAGAAGAGGTAATACAAAAGTGTGTAAACTATAAAAACGAGTCAAAGTGGATTGTCCTACACTAGCACTTCCGCGTAATAACTCTACCAGAGGCGAGCCTATTACAGGAATAGCGTCTGGTACGCCTGTTACAATTTTTACTGCCCAATAACCAATTTGGTCCCGAGGTAAGGAATAACCAGTTACACCAAAAGATGCGGTCAATACACCCAAAACCACACCTGTAACCCAAGTCAATTCACGAGGTTTTTTAAAGCCGCCGGTGAGATACACGCGAAATACGTGCAGGATCATCATTAGGACCATCATACTTGCCGACCATCGATGAACTGATCGGATTAACCAACCAAAATTAGCTTCAGTCATTATATATTGAACAGAAGCAAAGGCCTCCGTAACGGTCGGACGATAATAAAAAGTCATAGCAAACCCGGTAGCTACTTGTACTAAAAAACAAGTAAGCGTAATTCCCCCTAGACAATAAAATATGTTGACGTGAGGAGGAACATATTTACTAGTTATATCATCGGCAATTGCCTGAATCTCAAGACGTTCTTCGAACCAATCATAGATTTTATTGAGATAGGTAAATCAAGGGGACCCCCCTGGAGAACCGTATATGAAAATTTCATCTCGTACGGCTCAAACAGAAACACCCAAATACTAGTTCTAACGGATGTGTGTAATATAAAGTTTGAAATTTATTAATTCTATGATTTATGATTCAATTTTTTTTTGAAGATACTAAAGAATAAAAATCCGAAAGCTCTTCTTTGTGGTTATAATGCCAAAAAATCAAGTCGGCTCATTCGTCTATATATTGATCGTTATAGGCCTCTTGAATCTTCTATTTACCTATTTTCTTTGGTGTTATTTATGTGTAATGCGGCTTTACTGCTGTTTTCTTTATTATTGATAGGAATTCTCTTGTTAAGACCCTATGAATTGATTAAAACCTCAGATTCATACTAAAACCACGATGATTCAATAAAACCCTTTCAAACTAAGTCTAAGTCCCAAAATTCCCTGAGTAAGAACCATTGGATCATCACTTATTCAATGAATAGATATAATGACTAAAAATCCAAACCAAAGAAACCTTTGTTTTGTCCTTTGATCAAAATAAGCATAAACGAAAGTTTGAAAGAATAAAAATATTTCTATTTTCTAACTCTTTGAAAAAATTTTTGAAGTCCGGACACGAGGTCTGACTATTAAGTATGAATCATAGTTCTAATAGTAATCTATTTCATATATTCCGTGCTCCAGATACTAGAATGAATATCCGACGAAGTAAAACCATCTCTATCAAGATGACAGACCCATTCTCCGTACTATCCATAGGATCATTTATACCAAGTCACACACTCATATTCCGGAAATACAGAAACAAAGAAATTCCACGGTCAAACTACCAAAATAGAATGGGATAAAAATCAGAAACCTAAACGCTTCACTTTGTATTGAAAAAGCCAGTTAATGGGTCTTGTGAATCTAATTCATTGAAATTCCATCCAGTAAAATGGAAGAATTATAAATCTCCAAAATAATAGATAGGAATATCGCGAATAGAGCCATTGCGAGACCCATCAAAGGAGTAGTTCCCCACCCAGGAGCTACTTTACCATATTCTGAATTCAATGGTTTCAATAAACTCCCCGCATTAGTTCGTTTTGGGCGGCCAGATCTAGAACTACCTTCAACGGTTTGTGTAGCCATAATATTTTATATTCAGTAAGATCTGTTGACTTTGTATACCATTCCGTTGTAAATAAATGATCTTATCATAGATCCATTGTGGTCTTAAAACTTTATAATGTCTTAAAACTATATAATCATGGAAACAGCAACCCTAGTTGCCATCTTTTTATCTGGTTTACTTGTAAGTTTTACTGGGTACGCCTTATATACTGCTTTTGGGCAACCCTCTCAACAACTAAGAGATCCATTCGAGGAACACGGGGACTAGTTGAAGTACGGATCCTCCAAATATTGGGAGGATCCGTACTTCAATTGAGATAATGACAAATCATTTCACCTTTTTAGTTGGAACTTTAGGCGGGTCTCGAAAAAAGATAGCGAAAAAAATTATTCCTAGAGTTGAGACTAAAAGGAATG